CGAAAATTTATTTTTTGCCGATCCCTATCCCGATGAGCCGAAACCAAAGCTCTTATTTTTTGTTGAGTAATAGTTCGAGTAAGTCTTGAATGAGCCCCCCGAAAGCTTGATGCAAATAAACGAATTTTTGTTCTACGTCTCCGAGCGATATATCCCCGTCTAATTCTGGTCATTGAATAAATGAAACTTTAACGAATAACTAATAGATTTCCTTTCTTTCAGTTATTCTTTTGCCCCTTTCCTAGTATATTAATAACAAAACGGATTTTTCCAATGTATAAACTAAAAATTCCAATGGCTTTGGCTACTATAACCTTCCCAACCACGATTTTTTATTTTTTCTAGGCATTTCACCTCGAAATACGAAATTGTACTTAAAAAATAGCAATGATAAAGAAATAGTGGATTCCATCGTTTCTATGGTTACTTCTTAAACGGTGAGGTCTTCTCTATACACCGGAGCCTTTACTTCATTTAATCAATGTTATTGCTAACTTGTATAGTTCACATTCTTCGGCTCTACCCATGAATTATCCAGTAATAGGTCTTTCACAACGAGCTCTACCTATACAGTAACGGTATTTAATTATGAAAGTTGGCTGGGTAGCTGACCCTGTTAGTCCGTTCTTGCAAGAGGCGTCTAGGTTAACTAAGATTTCCTCCGCTTAATGGATAACCATTTGCTACCAATGGAGAATTGCTTCTCATCTTGAATTGAGGTGAGTGGTTTTACACCAATAGAAACCATAAATTTCATACACAATAAAGGGATATGATCCATTTTCTTATTTTTAGATAGTAAATGTAGTTCGTTTTTCCGTTCTATCCTATTTGATCATTGATATTTGAACATTGTCCTCTTTCCTTTGTTCTAGTTCATGATCTGAACGAGTCGCACATACACCCTAGTACATGTTCCTCGACGCTGAGGGCATCCCCGAAGCGCGGGGGATTTTGTGACATTTCTAATTGGCTGTCTTGTATTTCTAATAAGTTGTTTAATCGTTGGCATGTTGAATCATATACATAATGGACTGGTTTAGATCGATCCTAACCGGATGATTATGAATTACAATTACAATAGTAAATAAAAATCATAGAATATTAAACTCGGCAGGGTGAATTTTAAATCACGACTTGACGTGAAATTGAAATAAAGGCTATTCTCATTCAACCGCTACAAGATCAACAATTCCATAAGCTTGGGCTTCTGTTGCTGACATAAAAACATCTCTTTCCATGTCTTCGGATACAACCCATAAAGGTTTGCCCGTTCTTTGTACATAAACCCTTGTCAGGGTTTCACGTAGTTTCAGCAGTTCTCCCACTTCCAGGATGAATTCTCCCGTTGCTACTTCAGAAAAAGAACCAGCAGGTTGATGGATCATTACCCTGATGATATAAGATAATAAAAAGTTTCTCTATTTCGCACGATGAGGGGAAGATAAAAGAAAGATAAAAGAATAACAAGAAAAAAGATAGAATCGAACAACCGTACGGGCATTATGCATTGCATACGGCTCTACAATAAAATTGACCTTACCTTCAAAAAATAGGATCGATTAGACCCCGATCGGTAAATGATCAACTTACCACCCTTCCTTTCGGAGGAATTCAAAAATACTATGATGGCTCCGTTGCTTTATATATTTATTATATTTTTTTGTCTGTGATTTGTCTGTCATTCAGCAATCCCAAAGTTGCTTTTTTGATCAAATAAACTAATGAAAAAAGAATTTTTTTTTTTTTTCGCTCTATACTATAAATATTGTTAAGAGACCTCTGGTGTGAAAAAAAGTTTGTGACGCTGAACTGGACTTCCGATAATAAAATAGGAAATACCTTTTTCTCATATTACTCTCTCGATACATAATCTAATGTTTTGAAAACAGAATTTCTTATATCGAATTCAAAGTGCCATGCTATTATTACTTAATATTCATATTTCATATGGCGAAGGCATAGTCTTCTTTTTTCTCTCAAATAAAAGCCTCATTGGCGCCAAGCGTGAGGGAATGCTAGACGTTTGGTAATTTCTCCTCCTACCAGGATAAAAGATCCCATTGAAGCGGCTGATCCCATGCATATTGTATGTACATCTGGTTGCACAAATTGCATAGTATCATAAAGAGCGACCCCCGGTATTACCCATCCGCCAGGAGAGTTTATAAACAAATACAGATCTTTGGTATCATCCTCGATACTGAGATATATCATAAGACCAATAAGTTGATTTGAGATCTCACTATCAACCTCTTGACCTAAAAAAAGTAATCTTTCTCGATAAAGTCGGTTGATTGGGGTCAAATTGTATCCCCTCGAAACCGTACAGGCGCCTTTTGACGCATACGGTTCAAAAAAAATCAATGTGTAGATTCCAATACTTTTTCTTTTTTCATAGCAAGTTCTTTCTAACTAAAAGGATTTTCTTTGATTTTTCACTAAATATGAGTTTGTCTTCCTTTCCTTATAACGTATAATATATAAAAGAATTCATTAA